TATTTTTTTTTTTGTCCACTATTTGTTGTGCGTAAAAAAATATTACGATAAACTTATAAAAAAAATCGAAACTAAACATAAGAATCTTTGACGAACAGAATCAATCATAATTATTATTTCGACACAAGAAAGGGACGTATAAAATTCTTTCTTTTCTTGTGTCGAAGACTAGGAAAACCACTAATCCTTCCTAACAAAATGTGTTCCCCTCATTTATTCTTTCTTTTCTATTCTCCGCTTTTTTTATGTTTAGTATCTAGTCAATTTTTCTATTTGAATAGAAAAGAAGTGCTGCATTATATTACATTTTAATATGACGGATCACACCACTACAATTTGGAAACAAAGAAAAAAAAGGTAAATTGAAAAACTTTTATTTACAATATACATACTATCACCAGTGCTGTGTACAAGTAATTACTGACAGCTAGTAGAAAAAAGAATATAAACAAGTAAACAAAAAACTTTGCATTCTTTTTTTTTTTATTATATATAACCGAATTTCCAACAAGAATTTTGTCCTTTTCCCACGAACTTGGTGTTGATAAATTCACAGACCTAGAAATTCATTTCGGACAATTGAACTTTCTCAAACTGTTTCTTTTTAAGAACCAAAAAGATTTGTGCCAAAATAACAGATGCCAAAAAGAACAAAAGGCCTTGAACACGTAATGGATCTTGAAGTACTATTTCTGCATCTCCCTGACCAAATCCACCCACATTTGGATTACTTGTTAATGGTTGATCAAGTTTGATAGATTCACTCTCTGAAACAAGAAGTTCTGGTCCTGGAGGAATAATATCAACCACTTGACGCCCGTCTGATGGATCCCCTATAGTTATTTCATATCCCCCTTTTTCCTTTCGGATAATTTTAGTTACTATACCTGCTGCTGTAGCATTATAAACCGTATTATTACTCTTGCTCCCGTCCGGATAAATCTGCCCTCGCCCTCTGTTTCCGCCTACATATATGGGATATTTTAAGAAGTGAGCATCTTTCTTAGTTGCAGGGTCGGGAGAAAGAATAGGAAAGGTAATTTCACTATATTTCTGCCCCGGAACAGGACCTATCACAAGAATATTTTTTTTAGTAGGTCGATAACTCTGAAAAGACAGATTTCCTATCTTTTCTTTCATCTCGGGCGAAATACGATCAGGGGGGGCTAATTCAAACCCTTCAGGTAAAATCAGAACAGCCCCGACATTCAAACCGCCCTTTTTCCCATTAGCAAGAACTTGTTTCACTTGGATATCATAAGGAATTCGAACAACTGCCTCAAATACAGTATCAGGAAGTACCGCTTGTGGAACCTCAATATCCACGGGCTTATTAGCTAAATGGCAATTGGCACAGACAATACGCCCAGTTGCTTCTCGTGGATTTTCATAACCCTGTTGTGCAAAAATGGGATATGCATTTGAAATGTATGTCCGAGTTATTATGTATATCACGAGGGATACGGAAATAGATCGAGTAATCTGTTCCTTTATCCAAGAAAGGGTAGTTCTAGTTTGCATGGTCCAATCATTGATCGCTTAAATTTCTACAATAAATTAGGTAGGTCGCTAGTATAGTTCCCTATCCACGATTATGTTCTTTACTACACTCATTTAACTGCAATATAGGAAAATCCCCCTACCCCTAGATTGATAGAACTAGGAAGTATTATTTTGAATGCACTTTTCCTATGTTAGACAGTAACAAACATTAGAATTGGATTAAGATTACAGTGGACCATTTTTCAGTCATTCATTGAATGATAAATCACTACAAGTGAAGGAGATATACGATTTAAATACCGGAAAATCCAATATTTGAAAATTGTATCTATAATGACTGGGAAAGTGGAAACAAGACCAGATATAATTTGATCATTATAAGCAAACCCAAAATCTTTGTACACAAAGCTAAGGAGAAGTTCCCAACCGTGGGGTGAATGGAATCCGATACATAAATCGGTTAATAAAAGAATAGAAAAAGCTTTGATTGTATCACTTAAGTTATATAAAAATTCCTGAACCCAAGAGTTAAAAAGCATAAGTTCTTTATTACCCAGAAGAGAATAACCACTTAGAATAACAAAATAGGTTAGATTTGTCGAGAAGTGTAAAATCGTATGAATACGATTCTCATTATGCATCTTGATCAATTGGATTGTTTCTTTTTGTATCCCTATACTCCATTTTTGAGGATGTGTCTCCGAAAATTCCTTTATCATTTCTTCCAACAAGAAAAGTTCCTTTAATTCTATGAATTTTTCTAGAATACTCTTTTCTTGAATATGATTCAAAAAAATTTCATATTTCCTAGTATTCCACCAATTTGTAATCCAAGATTCCATACTTTTTTGAAATAAAAGAGAGATCAACCAGGGCAAAAATACTATAGATGCAAGATATATAAGGGGAGTCAATTGTTTCTTTTTTGACATTTTTTTCATCTTTGAATTATTAATGAACCCACCCTATTCATCGATTCTATGTGATCTACTCTTTCGATCAAGCGTGAGTTCTATTACAAGATATGAATCCCCCCTTTTTTGTGATTCAGTGTTTAGCCCCGGACCCTACAAAGAGTACAGAAATAGAATAAGACCGTTTCGAATTTGAATAAATAAATACTCCATTTTTTTTTTTTCAGATATCTTAATTAGTTAACTTTTAAATAGTTTCCCTCTTACCTTACGATGGATACCTGAACGAGCGAATTCAAATTAGCCAATCCTATTTCAAGACGAAATAAACCCCCCAAGCCCAAGACTAGTTGAAAAATTATGAAAAACAGTGTGAGGATCAAAAAAGAATGGGAAAACAAGACAGAATTCCGGTGATTTTTTACTTTTTTGGTACTGAATTAAGTTACGCGGATTTCCATACTACGTATAAAACTTTTTTGGGGACAAAGCAGTTTTGTTTTATGGCTGTTCTATTTCTATATAATATCTGTCTGATCCGGTTTGGCTACAATGAGTGCTCTTATATTATAAAAAAATAGGATTCAAAAGTTTTTTTCTTTTGATGAGAAAACGTTTAGTTAGTTTATTTTTCAAAAAATTTCAATTGGTACGCGCAAGAAATAGGCCAATTCAGCAGCTTTTTGTTCAATTTCGCGTGGAGTCAAATTCTCATCAGTACGAGTCAATGGAATGTCCCCCTGACCGCGTATTTCCATATAAAGAACACGGCGGGCATAAATACCCTCTTTAACTTCTATTCTTATAGACTGAATATCTTTCATAAGGAATCGGAGGAAAATGCGACGATTCTTTCCAGGAAATCCCCAACGAAAAATACACACTATTCCCCCTTTTCTATCGAATCGATCATAACCACTACCCACATTCCACGCAATTGTGCACCACAAATAGGAACTAATAAAGAGACCCGCGATACCATAGAAAGACATCACGATCCCTTGTGGAAAAAAAGAGATTTGCTGATATGGAAATAAATATATCAAATTCCTACCAAGATAACTGGAAGTTCCAACCAATAAAAATCCTACGGAACCTAAAAAAAGGATACAGGCCCAACCGAAATTACTTATTTTTCGAGATCCTGTTATAAGTTCTATCCATATATGTTCTGATCGCCAACTCATACTAGATCCAGTTGTATTTTATTGGAAGTGAAAGAATAAACAAAATAAATTTGACTTTACTCTTTTTGTTTCCGAAGGAACTCTCATCAACTAGCCTTATTCTAATGTGAATTTTTAGGAGTCTTCGGAGGAAGGCACACCTTACCTTAACTTAATATCATATTATACTAAATAGATATCTGTGTTATGATCTAAATCTAAGTCTTAAAAAAAAAATCAATGAGATTTCATCCCATCGGATCTAAAAAATCTTGTTTTTTTGAATATGAAGAAATAAAGAAGCCATTGCCATTGCCGGAAAAACTAGGCCCACTAAGGGCACAAAAATAGAGGGTAAGTTGAGCGTTGTCATAGAATGGATACCTCGATTTAATATTTGTACCTGTTATATATTGTTATAATTGTTATATTTATATAAGGTATTTTAGAATAATTCTATATTATAATAAATTAGACTCTAATATAAGTGAATATATATATAATAATTGAGTATAGAATAAGTGCAAAGAGGATAGAACTAACTAAATGGGCTTCGTTTTTTTATCTTTCTACATAAACTATATGAATGATCCAACGGGGGTTATTAGTAAGAATGACGATTCTTAGTAAATTTTAGAAGGATGCAAGACTCTATATAGAGACAATTTTTTCTATATACACTATATACATAAGTATAAGGAGAGGATGTAAATTTTTGCCTTTCCCGAAATTCGCGAAAGGCAAAAGTCGCACTTTTGTCTTGGTTGTTAATAGAGGCTGGCTTTCGGATTACTAATCATTAATATGACTAAAAAAGGATATCGCAAAAAATTATGAAACTTTTGATTCTCTCTTGATTCGCTCTACAATTGGATCTTATGTCACCAAAGAAAACTTCACTTTTCATATTTTCATCTTAATTCCAATAAACTAATTGAACCTAACATTCTACTTGTTTCTTTTTTTTTTTCAAGGGAAAGAAAGCGTGGAGTTGAAATAACTCACTCAGAACACCTTTTAAAGGATTACGTGGTACGATTGGGTCGAATAAACCCTTTTGGAATAAATATTCAGCCGCTTGTGAACCTTCCGGTACTGTCTTATTCAATGTTTGTTCAATTACTCGTTTACCCGCAAATGCAATGTAGGCATTGGGTTCAGCAATAATGATATCCCCCAACATACCAAAGCTCGCTGTCACCCCACCAGTAGTCGGAGATGTAAGGATTGATACATAGAATAACTTTTTATTTAATTGATAATCATATAAAGCAGAAGATATTTTAGCCATTTGCATCAAGCTCAAACTTCCTTCTTGCATCCGTGCTCCTCCGGAAGCACACACTAGAATAAGAGGGAGAAAGCTCTTGGTAGCATACTCGATCAAACGGGTGATTTTCTCGCCTACTGCGGATCC